GAGCACTATCTAATAGTAGGAAGTGTAAAAAAAGAAATACATTGTATATACATTCGAACCACTCTTGGTCATATTTCTTTTTATCGAGAAATAGAAGAAGCCATACAGGGGTTTTGTCGGGCCTATTCATACGCTATCTAAACTAATAAATTAGATTAGGTGATGCCCGTGCCCGTAGGAATTCGGGTCTCTCCAGTTTCACTGGTATCATAATTTCTGAATTTTTGCGTGAATCAAGATTGAGATTGAGGAAAGGAAGTTTTCGAATCACTGACTCAGGCCCATTGTCGAATCCTACTCAGCAGAATATAGAGGTACTTATGGCAGAACGGGCTGATCTGGTCTTTCACAATAAAGTGATAAATGGAACTGCTATGAAACGACTTATTAGCAGATTAATAGATCATTTCGGAATGGCATATACATCACACATCCTGGATCAAGTAAAGACTTTGGGTTTCCAGCAAGCCACTGCTACATCTATTTCATTAGGAATTGATGATCTTTTAACAATACCTTCTAAGGGATGGTTAGTCCAAGACACTGAACAACAAAGTTTTATTTTTGAAAAACACCATCATTATGGAAATGTACATGCGGTAGAAAAATTACGTCAATCCATTGAGATATGGTATGCTACAAGTGAATATTTGAGACAAGAAATGAATCCTAATTTTCGGATGACTGATCCTTCTAATCCAGTCCATCTGATGTCCTTTTCGGGAGCTAGAGGAAATGCATCTCAGATACACCAATTAGTAGGTATGAGAGGATTAATGTCGGATCCCCAAGGACAAATGATTGATTTACCCATTCAAAGCAATTTACGCGAAGGGCTTTCTTTGACAGAATATATAATTTCCTGCTACGGAGCCCGCAAAGGAGTTGTAGATACTGCTGTACGAACATCAGATGCCGGATACCTCACGCGTAGACTTGTTGAAGTAGTTCAACACATTATTGTACGTAGAACGGATTGTGGTACTATCCGAGGTATTTCCGTGAGTCCTCGAAATGGGATGACGGAAAAAATTTTTGTCCAAACACTAATTGGTCGTGTATTAGCAGACAATATATATATGGGTCTACGATGCATTGCCGCTCGAAATCAAGATATTGGGATTGGACTTGTCAATCGATTCATAACCTTTCGGGCACAACCAATATATATTCGAACCCCCTTTACTTGCAAGAGTGCATCTTGGATCTGTCAATTATGTTATGGTCGGAGTCCCACTCACGGCGACCTGGTCGAATTGGGAGAAGCCGTAGGTATTATTGCGGGTCAATCAATTGGGGAACCAGGGACTCAACTAACATTAAGAACTTTTCATACCGGTGGAGTATTCACAGGTGATACTGCCGAACATGTACGAGCTCCTTCTAATGGAAAAATAAAATTCAATGAGGATTTGGTTTATCCCACACGTACCCGTCATGGGCATCCTGCTTTTCTATGTTCTATAGACTTGTATGTCACTATTGAGACTCGGGATATTATCCATAATGTGAATATTCCACCAAAAAGTTTGATTTTAGTTCAAAATGATCAATATGTAGAATCAGAACAAGTGATTGCTGAGATTCGTGCCGGAACGTCTACTTTTCGTTTTAAAGAGAAGGTACGAAAACATATTTATTCTGAATCAGAGGGAGAAATGCACTGGAGTACCGATGTCCACCATGCATCTGAATATATACATGGTAATGTTCATCTATTACCAAAAACAAGTCATTTATGGATATTAGCAGGAGGTCCGCGCGGATCCAGTATAGTGTCTTTTTCACTCCACAAAGATCAAGATCAAATGAATGTTCATTCTTTTTCTTTCGAAGAAAGATATATCTTTGACCTCTCAATGACTAATCATCGAGTAAGACATAAATTGTTGGATACTTCTGGTAAAAAAGATAGGGAAATTCTTGACTATTCAAGACCTGATCGAATCATATCCAATGGTCATTGGAATTTCATATATCCTTCTATTCTCCAAGAAAATTCTGATTTCTTAGCGAAAAAACGAAGAAATAGATTCATTATCCCATTACAATATGATCAAGAACGAGATAAAGAACTAATGCCCTGTTTTGGTATTTCGATTGAAATACCCATAAATGGTATTTTACGTAGAAATAGTATTCTTGCTTATTTTGATGATCCACGATACAGAAGAAATAGTTCAGGAATTACTAAATATGGGACCATAGAGGTAGATTCAATCATAAAAAAAGAGGATTTGATTGAGTATCGAGGAGCAAAAGAATTTAGTCCGAAATACCAGAAAGTAGATCGGTTTTTTTTCATTCTCGAAGAAGTGCATATCTTACCCGGATCTTCGTTCATAATGGTCCGGAACAATAGTATCATTGGAGTAGATACACAACTCGCTTTAAATACAAGAAGCCGGGTAGGCGGATTAGTCCGAGTGGAGAGAAAAAAAAAAAGTATTGAACTGAAAATCTTTTCTGGAGATATTCATTTTCCTGGAGAAACAGATAAGATATCCAGGCACAGCGGCATTTTGATACCACCAGAGACGGAAAAAAAAAATTCTAAGAAATCAAAAAAATTGAAAAATTGGATCTATGTCCAACGGATCACACCCACCAAGAAAAAGTATTTTGTTTCGGTTCGGTCCGTAGTCACATATGAAATAGCTGATGGGATAAATTTAGCAACACTTTTCCCTCGGGATCTCTTGCAGGAAAAGGATAATGTCCAACTTAGAGTTGTCAATTATATCCTTTATGGAAATGGCAAGTCAATTCGAGGAATTTATCACACAAGTATTCAATTAGTTCGGACTTGCTTAGTATTGAATTGGGACCAAGAAAAAAATGGTTCTATAGAAGAGGTTCATGCTTCCTTTGTTGAGGTAAGGACAAATGATCTGATTCGCGATTTCATAAGAATTGAGTTAGTCAAGTCCACTATTTCGTATACCGGAAAAAGGTATGATAGGGCAAGTTCCGTATTGATTTCCGATAATGGATTAGATCGCACCAATATCAATCCTTTTTATTCCAAGGCGAAGATTCAATCACTTACCCAACATCAAGGAACTATTGGTATTGGTACGTTGTTGAATCGAAATAAGGAATGCCAATCTTTGATAATTTTGTCATCATCCAATTGTTCTCGAATTGGTCCATTCAATGGCTCGAAATATAACAATGTGACAAAAGAATCAGATCCCATAATCCAAATTAGGGATTTGCTGGGTCCCTTAGGGACTATTGTCCCTAAAATAGCGAATTTTTTTTCATCTTACTATTTAATAACTCATAATCATATCTTGTTAAAGAAATATTTGCTACTTGACAATTTTAAACAGACTTTCAAAGTACTTAAATACTGTTTAATAGATGAAAATAGGAGGATTTATAATCCCGATCCATGCGGTAACATAATTTTGAATCCATTCCATTTGAATTGGTGCTTTCTCCATCACGATTATTGTGAAGAGACATCTACAATAATTAGCCTTGGACAATTTATTTGTGAAAATGTATGTCTATTCAAATACGAATCACACGTAAAAAAATCTGGTCAAATTTTAATTGTTCATGTTGACTCCTTAGTTATAAGATCAGCTAAACCCTATTTGGCCACTCCAGGAGCAACTGTTCATAGCCATTATGGAGAAATCCTTTACGAAGGAGATACATTAGTTACATTTATATATGAAAAATCGAGATCTGGTGACATAACGCAAGGTCTTCCAAAAGTGGAACAAATCTTAGAAGTGCGTTCGATTGATTCAATATCGATGAACCTAGAAAGGAGAGTTGAAGGTTGGAACGAACGTATACAAAGAATTCTTGGAATCCCCTGGGGATTCTTGATTGGAGCTGAGCTAACCATAGCCCAAAGTCGTATCTCTTTGGTTAATAAGATCCAAAAGGTTTATCGATCCCAGGGGGTACAGATCCATAATAGACATATAGAAATTATTGTACGTCAAGTAACATCAAAAGTGTTGGTTTCAGAAGATGGAATGTCTAATGTTTTTTTACCTGGAGAATTAATCGGCTTTTTGCGAGCGGAACGAGCAGGGCGCGCTTTGGACGAAGCGATCTGTTATCGGGCAATCTTATTGGGAATAACGAGGGCATCTCTAAATACTCAAAGTTTCATATCCGAAGCAAGTTTTCAAGAAACCGCTCGAGTTTTAGCAAAAGCTGCTCTACGAGGTCGTATTGATTGGTTGAAAGGCCTGAAAGAGAACGTTGTTCTGGGGGGGATTATACCTGTTGGTACCGGATTCCAAAAATTAGTACATCCTTCAAGGCAAGACAAGAACATTCATTTGGAAATCAAAAGAAAGAATCTATTCGAGTTGGAAATAAGAGATATTTTGTTACACCATAGAGAATTATTTTGTTCTTACGTCCAAAACAATTTCCATGAGACAAATTTCCATGAGACATCAGAACAATCATTTACGCGATTTAATGATTCCTAAGAGCAGATTCTTTCCTTTCACTTTAACTATCTTTCAATTATCTGGTCCGATTATTGATTTGGTAAAAAATAAAATAAGTAATTAAATTGGTAATAAATAAAATAAGTAATTAAAAGAAATTAATGGTTTGGGTCGTGTATCAACGGTCAATCCCCCGTAGAAGGTTCCATCGGAACAATTATTTATTTCGGGGTACCTCGTCTCTTTGTTAAAAAAAAGGAAGTCTGGGGAAAAATGACAAGAAGATATTGGAACATCAATTTGGAAGAGATGATGGAAGCAGGAGTTCATTTTGGTCATGGTACTAAGAAATGGAATCCTAGAATGGCCCCTTACATCTCTGCAAAGCGTAAAGGTATTCATATTACAAATCTCACTAGAACTGCTCGTTTTTTATCAGAAACCTGTGATTTATTTTTTGATGCAGCAAGTAGGGGAAAAAACTTCTTAATCGTTGGTACAAAAAATAAAGCAGCGGATTCAGTAGCACCAGCTGCAATAAGGGCTCGGTGTCATTATGTTAATAAAAAATGGCTTGGTGGTATGTTAACGAATTGGTCCACTACGGAAACGAGACTTCACAAGTTCAGGGACTTAAGAGCAGAACAAAAGATGGGGAAACTCAACTGTCTCTCCAAAAGAGATGCAGCAATGTTGAAGAGAAAATTATCTACCTTGCAAACATATCTCGGTGGGATCAAATATATGACGGGGTTGCCTGATATTGTGATCATCGTTGATCAGCAAGAAGAATATACGGCTCTTCGAGAATGTGTCATTTTGGGGATTCCGACAATTTGTTTAATCGATACAAATTGTGACCCAGATCTCGCAGATATTTCGATTCCAGCAAACGATGACGCTATAGCTTCAATCCGATTGATTCTTAACAAATTAGTATCCGCAATTTGTGAGGGTCGTTCTAGCTATATAAGAAATCGTTGATTATCATTAAGAATAATATTAAGAATAATAAGATTAGTTAATTATTTGGCAACTCCATAGATTTATTGGATCGGTTACTATTTTTTAATTTTTAAAAAGAGATAAAAAAAGTACTGGGGATATTGATATTATGTTATGATGTTATGTAATTTCTTGGTATCGTAAATAAAATATACGATTAATGATTCAAGTTAGTGAGTTGATAAATAGATGGTTGAATCAAAATAATTCCTTTTTTGAAGTTCAATTTCTGTCAGAGGACAATATGAATGTTATACCATGTTCCATTAAAACACTCAAAGGGTTATACGATATATCGGGTGTAGAAGTAGGCCAACATTTCTATTGGCAAATAGGAGGTTTACAAATCCATGCCCAAGTACTTATCACTTCTTGGGTCGTAATTGCTATCTTATTAGGTTCAGTCATCATAGCTGTTCGGAATCCACAAACCATTCCGACCGACGGTCAGAATTTCTTCGAATATGTCCTTGAATTTATTCGAGATTTGAGCAAAACTCAGATTGGAGAAGAATATGGTCCTTGGGTTCCCTTTATTGGAACTATGTTCTTATTTATTTTTGTTTCTAACTGGTCAGGTGCTCTTTTACCTTGGAAAATCATACAATTACCTCATGGGGAGTTAGCTGCGCCTACGAATGATATAAATACTACTGTTGCTTTAGCTTTACCCACGTCAGCGGCATATTTTTATGCGGGTCTTAGCAAAAAAGGATTGGGTTATTTCGGGAAATACATTCAACCAACCCCAATACTTTTACCAATTAACATCCTAGAAGATTTCACAAAACCTTTATCTCTTAGTTTTCGACTTTTCGGGAATATATTGGCTGATGAATTAGTAGTTGTTGTTCTTGTTTCTTTAGTCCCTTCAGTAGTTCCTATACCTGTTATGCTTCTTGGATTATTTACAAGTGGTATTCAAGCTCTTATTTTTGCAACGTTAGCCGCGGCTTATATAGGTGAATCCATGGAGGGTCATCATTGACTAGTTTTCGAAATAGTCTTTCTTTTTTAAGCTTATCCCAATTCATGCATGATTCAAGATAATCCACTTGGTTGGGGAACATAATAGATACAAATACAAATATGTATGAATATACGACCTAGAGTCGTAGGAAAAAAGATAGACGATATTGCGGAATTGTAAAAAAAAAAGATGGGTTGGGGGGGTCACACTAGATGTATGTAATCTCTATAAGTCCAGCCCCTGTGTCTGTTTCGAGGAATGATTCTAGAATCCGATTCAATATAGAATGTGGGTGGTTTACGTTATGGAAGAAACAAATGTATATGTGATATTAGATATTTACTAGTTATATAGGACTATTCCTAATATATATATATATTATTATATACCCTATATATATATATATTATTGATTGATTTGATTGCGGTTCACTGCATTTATATAGTTCCAATATAAGTCCTTCTGTTTCGTCTGTGATTGTGGATTGAATGAAATGCAAAAAAGAGATGAACTCAAGGATAGTATCTAGAAGAAAAAAGAAAGGAAAGAAGAATTGAATGAAAGAATGGTTCGAAACAAAGAAATGCAATAACTAGAACCGTATACATATGTATTTACAAAAACTCCATTATGGGTAGAAACTCAAAATGAGATATCGAAATAGTTCTGACGATTCAGTAATATTATCATTTCAATTCGGAGTTTTTAGTTATTTCGACCCGATAGATCTTAATCAGATAGATCTTAATGATAAAATCTTAATGAAAAAAAAAATGATAAAAAAAATGAAGTAAAAATTCATTGGTTGATTGTATCATTAACCATTTTTTTTTGGTGCGAGGAACTTACCATGAATCCACTGATTTCTGCCGCTTCCGTTATTGCTGCTGGATTGGCCGTAGGGCTTGCTTCTATTGGACCTGGAGTTGGTCAAGGTACTGCTGCAGGTCAAGCTGTAGAAGGTATTGCGAGACAACCAGAAGCAGAGGGTAAAATACGAGGTACTTTATTGCTTAGTCTAGCTTTTATGGAAGCTTTAACAATTTATGGACTGGTCGTGGCGTTAGCGCTTTTGTTTGCGAATCCTTTTGTTTAATC